ATCCCCAATAATGGATCAGATCGCACCAATATCAATCCTTTTTATTTCAAGGCGAGGATTCAATCACTTACCCAGCATCAAGGGACTATTCGTACGTTGCTGAATAGAAATAAGGAATATCCATCTTTTCTGATTTTGTCATCATCCGATTGTTTTCGAATTGGCCCATTCAATGGTTCGAAATCTCACAAAGTGACAAAAGAATTAATTAAAGAAGATCCCGCGATTCCCATTAGGAATTCATTGGGTCCCTTAGGGATTGTACCTAAAATCACGAATTTTTATTCATTTTACTATTTCTATTTATTCTATTTAATAACTCATAATCAGATCTTGTTAAATAAATATTTGCTACTTGACAATTTCAAACAGACTTTCCAAGGACTTCCATATTATTTAATGGATGAAAATGGAAGAATTTATAATCCCGATTCATGCATCATTTTGAATCCATTCGATTTGAATTGGTGCTTTCGCCCTCACGATTATTGTGAGGAGACATCCACAATAATTAGCCTTGGACAGTTTATTTGTGAAAATGTATGTATATCCAAATACGGACCACACATAAAATCGGGTCAAGTTCTAATTGTTCACGTTGACTCCTTAGTAATAAGATCAGCTAAGCCTCATTTGGCTACTCCAAGAGCAACTGTTCATGGCCATTGTGGAGAAATCCTTTATGAAGGAGATACATTAGTTACATTTATATATGAAAAATCGAGATCGGGTGATATAACACAAGGTCTTCCAAAAGTGGAACAAGTGTTAGAGGCGCGTTCGATTGATTCAATATCGATGAACCTAGAAAAGAGGGTTGAAGGTTGGAACGAACGTATAACAAGAATTCTTGGAATTCCTTGGAGATTCTTGATTGGCGCTGAACTAACCATAGCGCAAAGTCGTATCTCTTTGGTTAATAAGATCCAAAAGGTTTATCGATCCCAGGGGGTGCAGATCCATAATAGGCATATAGAGATTATTGTACGTCAAATAACATCAAAAGTGTTGGTTTCAGAAGATGGAATGTCTAATGTTTTTTCACCTGGAGAACTTATCGGATTGTTGCGAGCAGAACGAACAGGGCGCGCTTTGGAAGAAGCGATCTGTTACCGAGCCATCTTATTGGGAATAACGAGGGCGTCTCTGAATACTCAAAGTTTCATATCCGAAGCGAGTTTTCAAGAAACCGCTCGAGTTTTAGCAAAAGCCGCTCTACGAGGTCGTATTGATTGGTTGAAAGGCCTGAAAGAGAACGTTGTTCTGGGGGGGATGATGCCTGTTGGTACCGGATTCAAAGGATTAGTCCAACGTTCAAGGCAACACAGCAACATTCCTTTGGAAATCAAGAAGAAGAATCTATTCCAGGAGGAAATGGAAATGAGAGATATTTTGTTCCACCACATAGAATTATTTAGTTCTTGCATCCCCAAAAATTTACCTGATACATCAGAACGATCATTTACGGAATTTCATGACAGATTCATTCTTTTCTTTTAACTATCTAGTCCTGGTCATTTGATTTGGTAATAAAGATAATAACGAATAGAAAGCAATTAGTGACTTGAACCATGTATTAACGTAACGGTCAATCTCCGGCAGAAGGTTCCGTCGGAACAATTATTTATTTCAGGTACCTCTTAAAAAAAAAAAAAGAGAGAGAAAGTGTGGGGCGAAATGACAAGAAGATATTGGAACATGAATTTGGAAGAGATGATGGAAGCAGGAGTTCATTTTGGTCATGGTACTAGGAAATGGAATCCTAGAATGGCACTTTACATCTCTGCAAAGCGTAAAGGTATTCATATTACAAATCTTACTAGAACTGCTCGTTTTTTGTCAGAAGCCTGTGATTTAGTTTTTGATGCAGCGAGTATAGGAAAACACTTCTTAATAGTTGGTACCAAAAATAAAGCAGCTGATTCAGTAGCATCAGCTGCAATAAGAGCTCGGTGTCATTATGTTAATAAAAAATGGCTCGGTGGTATGTCAACGAATTGGTCCACTACAGAAATGAGACTTCATAGATTCAGGGACTTGAGATCGGAACAGAATACGGGGAAACTCAACTGTCTCCCGAAAAGAGATGTAGCAATGTTGAAGAGGCAATTATCTCAATTGCAAACATATTTGGGCGGGATCAAATATATGACGGGGTTACCCGATATTGTAATCATCGTTGATCAGCAAGAAGAATATACGGCTCTTCGAGAATGTCTCACTTTGGGGATTCCGACAATTTGTTTAATCGACACAAATTGTGACCCGGATCTCGCAGATATTTCGATTCCAGCGAACGATGACGCTATAGCTTCAATCCGATTGATTCTTAACAAATTAGTATCCGCAATTTGTGAGGGCCGTTCTAGCTATATAAGAAATTGTTGATTAATAATAGGATAAGTCAATGACTTTGGAAACTCCATAAATGGATTGAATCGGTTACTATCCCTGAGTCTCAAAAAAGAGATAAAAATCGCTGGGAATATTATGCGATCGCTTGGTATCCGAAATATACGATTAAAGCAGGCGAGTTGAGAAAGAGATAAGAGATGGCTGAATCAAAATAATTCCTTTTTAAGTTCTATTTCTGTCAGAGGGCAATATGAATGTTCGACCCTGTTCCATCAACTCACTAAAAGTGTTATACGATATATCCGATGTGGAAGTAGGCCAACATTTTTATTGGCAAATAGGGAGTTTCCAAGTCCATGCCCAAGTACTTATCACTTCTTGGGTTGTAATTGCTATCTTATTAGGTTCAGCCACTATAGCTGTTCGGAATCCACAAACCATTCCAACCGACGGTCAGAATTTCTTCGAATATGTCCTTGAATTCATTCGAGACTTGAGCAAAACTCAGATTGGAGAAGAATATGGTCCTTGGGTTCCCTTTATTGGAACTATGTTCCTATTTATTTTTGTTTCTAACTGGTCAGGTGCTCTTTTACCCCGGAAAATCATACAGTTACCGCATGGGGAGTTAGCTGCGCCCACGAATGATATAAATACTACTGTTGCTTTAGCTTTACCTACGTCAGTGGCATATTTCTATGCGGGTCTTACCAAAAAAGGATTGGGTTATTTCGGTAAATACATTCCACCAACTCCAATACTTTTACCAATTAACATCCTAGAAGATTTCACAAAACTTTTGTCACTTAGTTTTCGACTTTTTGCGAATATATTAGTTGATGAATTAGTAGTTGCTGTTCTTGTTTCTTTAGTACCTTGGGTGGTTCCTATACCCGTCATGTTCCTTGGATTATTCACAAGAAGGATTCAAGCTCTTATTTGTGCATCTTTAGCCGCTACTTATATAGGTGAATCCATGCGGATCATCATTGACTAGCTTCCGAAATGGTCTATTTTTTTTTTTCTCAAAAAAAAAAAAAAGAAGCTTATCCCAACTCATGGGCGTCTCAAGATAATTGACTCGGGGAACATGATATATACAAATACCGGTATATACGATCTAGAGTAGGAGCAAGAAAAAAAAATGTACGATATTAGAGAATTGTAAAAAAAAAAAGGAAAGAGATCGAAAAGATCTTTTTCCTAAGATTCCTGTTTGGCCCATTTATGTCATACCTCTCCAATCGATATTCTATTTATATTTGTTCATTCAGTCAATTACGATTCATAATTTAAATAAGAATTGTTATGTTATCTGTTTCCGATGTGCGCCTAAACAAAAAAAAAAAAAAAGAAAAACTATATATATATTATTAAGTTAGGTAGGTCTAGCTAGGTATATGTAAGGGCTATAAGTCAATCCCCGTATATGTTTCGAAGAATGATTCTAGAATCCGATTCAATACAAGATACAGATAGTTTGTTTACATTATGAAAGAAACACATGTATATGTGCTATTAGATATTCACTAGTTATATATGGGCTACCCATATATTTCCCATCCCACTGAATTTAGATGGATGCCAATGCAAGCGCTTCCGTTTTATCTGTAACTGTGGATTGAATGAATAAACAAATGAAGTCAAGCATATCGAAGAGAAAGAGCGGAGAATTGAAAGAATGGAATGGTTCGGAACAAAGAAATGGAAGAATTAGAATCGTATAGATTTACAAAGACTCCATGGATAGGAACTAAAAACGAGATATCGAAGTAGTTCTGATGATTCAGTAATATTGTCATTTCAATTCAGAGTTCTTAGTTTTTTTTTTCCGGATAGGTCTTAGTGATGTTAAGTAATAATTCATTGGTTGATTGTATCATTAACCATTTCTTTTTTTTTTTTTTTACGAGGAACTTAATATGAATCCACTGATTTCTGCTGCTTCCGTTATTGCTGCTGGATTGGCTGTAGGACTTGCTTCTATTGGACCTGGAGTTGGTCAAGGTACTGCTGCGGGACAAGCCGTAGAAGGTATCGCGAGACAACCAGAAGCAGAAGGTAAAATACGAGGTACTTTATTGCTTAGTCTGGCTTTTATGGAAGCTTTAACGATTTACGGACTGGTCGTGGCATTAGCGCTTTTATTTGCGAATCCTTTTGTTTAATCCTATAAATTGAAAAATACATACTTCAATTTTCTTATTTGATTGCCGCGGGCTTGTCGAATTATATCAAAACTTCATCCCTACAATCACTTCTTCGTTGATACAATATCCCCCGGGATGGATTGATTTGAGGATGAGGAATTAACATAGCAGACCCACTCGATTTCTTCCCTCCCATTCTTATTCTTAATGGAAACTTTTTTTTTTTTACTTTTAGGAAGTGTTGCAACGAACGAGGTATTTCTCAATTGACATGAGACCTGGGACTAATAAATAGATTGGGAATTTAGAAAAAATGTTTATTAAAAATTATTCATATTTATAATAAGGAAATTCATAATAATAATAAAAAAGAAATCAATAAAAAAAGGGGGGCGAAGTGATACAAAAGGAACTCTGTTCAAATTTGTTAGTCCTATCTATAAGAGGAAAGCATATGAAAAATGTAACCGATTCTTTCGTTTCCTTGGGTCATTG